GGTTTCTAAGTCTAATAATTCATCAAAAAGAGTATTATATTCCCACAATTCAATTAGACACGAAATCTCGAACTCTCTTTTTTGTGGTTTGTTTATAGAAAGAAAGGCTTTTTTTCATTTGAAGAAATCGATTAGTTGTCTAGTACCAACTATATAGTAGTAGGTAGGAGATAGTATTCGATGAAAAAAAAATAATACAAGAATTGAATTGTAAGAAATTAATTAATATTCGTGATACATGCATTCCTGTATTAGATCCAAGGGTTCTTTATTGCTCTAACTACAGGGATTAGACTTGATAAAAAATACGGAAAGAAAAAATGTAGAACCTAAAATAAAGATAATCAGAATGACTCATCTTAAAATAGATTTGAACTAAAATAAAAATTTTATTTTTTTGCGTGATCGCGTTAATATCCTTTTTCTTATCATTAAAAAAAAATAAATGCTAGAAATGCTTTTCCTGTTTTCTTCTTCGATAGTGAGATTCTTTTTTAACAAAGTTACATGACATAGTTCTTATTTCTTTTTTTTAGTTTACTCCAAGAGTTGCTCAAAAAATCTGTTGATTAGAAATCACGGAATTTTTAGATGTAACAGACAATGAGTCGATTTCTTTTTCTACTTCTCTTCTTTATATCTTTCTTAGATATATTTATAAATATAATGTAAGAAATAATGTAATAAATGTAATGATTGAGGAATAAATTGAACTTATTCTTTCAATTGGTATTTTTTCTTATTTTCGTTCCTATCTTTCAAAAAAAATGTAAACTTAGGTAAGTGCTTTATAAATATATGTAAAAAAAAACATATTTGATTTAGCTCCTTCATGCCTACTCTAACTAGTTATTTCGGTTTTCTACTAGCAGCTTTAACTATAACCTCCGCTCTATTTATTGGTCTGAGCAAGATACGGCTTATTTGAAAAAAATTGAATCAACAATTCATAATCATAAAAAAATCTTTCTGATAGTTCTTTATTTTATCGCGACAATTTTCAATTTTAGATTATTGAGATTCATGGACAATTAGGATTAAAATTTAGAGATAGATATTACCTCCCCTTTTTCCTTTCAAAAAAATTGAAATGATTGAAGTACTTCTATTTGGAATCGTCTTAGGTTTGATTCCTATTACTTTGGCTGGATTATTCGTAACTGCGTATTTACAATATAGGCGTGGTGATCAGTTGGACCTTTGATTAGTTAACAACTATTTTTTGATTGACCTCCTCTGGCTTAAATAAAGGAGGTCAATTTTAGATTCTTCTTCGATTATTTCAGTCTAATTAGAACTAACAAGAATGGAATCACGCTCTGTAGGATTTGAACCTACGACATCGGGTTTTGGAGACCCACGTTCTACCGAACTGAACTAAGAGCGCTTTCTTATCACAGACAGTAAAGAAAAAAAGATTCCTTTTGTAACCGAATACTACATCTTGCATGCATATCACATATATATAAGTATCGAATATAGAGTTTGAATTGTATATGTGTTATATGTATATATTGTATATGTGTTATATGTATATATTGTATATGTGTTATATGTATATATAGTGTATATATAGTATTCTATACTACTAGAATATGATATATATTAATAGTATTCTATTATTCGAATACAGTTCTAAAAATGACAGATTATATATGTCCAATTTGAATCTATTTCGTTGATCTCAATTAATTCCTCTTTACTTCTCAGAGGAAAAGCAATAGGTAGGGATGACAGGATTTGAACCCGTGACATTTTGTACCCAAAACAAACGCGCTACCAAGCTGCGCTACATCCCTTTTAATAGGTTTACAGTGTTATTGTAAAGAATCCTTTTATTTTTTTCCACACCATTATTTATCAGATTTAGATACACAATAGATCTTGCCATTTTTTCTTTTTTTTTCATATATGATTTTTTTTTCATATATGATTATGATATAGATAGAATCTAAAAGTCTTTGTATACATATACGCTGTAAACTAAAAAGGGCTTTTAGGGCAGTAGGAAAGATACATCTTTTTACTTTTTTAAACTTAAAGGTAGAAAATCTTATCTACCGGATTGTTGTACATTTTTATTTGCTTTAGGAATTTCATGTACAAATACAAGTGGTTTTTCCTTTTAAATACATATGCATCTGATCATTTATTATATATGTATTATTCTTATGTGTTACAATATAGTTACAATATATAAATAAAGAAAAAAAGAAGGAGGATTTTCAATGCGAGATCTAAAAACATATCTCTCCGTGGCACCGGTACTAAGTACTTTATGGTTCGGATCTTTAGCAGGTCTATTGATCGAAATCAATCGTTTTTTCCCGGATGCGTTAACATTCCCCTTTTTTTCATTCTAGTTATTGACATGGTAAGGGGGTAACGAAGATTAGAGATAGGATCCACTATCTGTGACTAATCCCCCGCCCTTTCTCCCTTTAACCTTATATTCGAAAAGGGAGAAAGAAAAACGGATTCAACCTCAGCAAAGTTTGGGCTCAAGCTCGAATTGAAAATTCAATTAATAAATAAGAGTGAGAACGGAAATTTAAAAGTGGGTCTAGGGCAAAAGTCTCATACACGAGACTTAAACGAAATACTCTACTGTGATTAGAAATATAGTTTGAGGAAAAATGGATTTCGAACTCTAAAGATAAATATTAGTACTAAAAAAAAATATATAATAGTTAGAAATCATTGGATTACGCCTTCTTTATTATACTGAATACTGAATTATACTGATACTGAATTCTATTTCCTATTAATATTTACTATTCTTTTTTTTATTATTTACTATTCCTCTATTTAATTTGCTGCAACGAAAATTTTTGAAGTGTATTTCTAGTTTGCAATTTCTATTTTTTCTTTCTTTACGCTTTGGGTCGAAAATAAAAGAGTTGCTTGAATAAAAAATTCACACACAAAAGGGGGGTTCATGGCCAAGGGTAAAGATGTCCGAGTAAGCGTTATTTTGGAATGTACTAGTTGTGTTCGAAAGAATGTTAATAAGGAATCAAGGGGTATTTCTCGATATATTACTAAAAAGAATCGACGCAACACGCCCAGCCGGTTGGAATTGAAAAAATTCTGTCCCTATTGTTACAAGCATACAATTCATGGAGAGATAAAGAAATAGATCGAACCGAGCGTCTGTGTATCGTCTTTTGAAACAAGAGTACAAACGGATATATATTATACATATATTTCCTTATATGCCTAAAAAATGATAAGAAAATGGAATAAAAAAATAAATATTATTCAATAGATAATAATTCTAATATATAGATATAGAATTCTATTCTATTTCTATTAGAATAAAAAAAATAATATTAGAAAATATAGAATAGATAAAAAAAGGGATTCCAGACTAGAAGCTATATAGAATATAAATGTATAATAATATAAGCGATAAGTATATAAAAAAAATAGAAATATATAAATAAGGATAACATATATAAAATAAACAAATTCAAATTAAAGAAAAGAATAAAAAAACCAAATCCTATTTCTCATTTCTTTTTTTTAGATCCGACCGAAATAGGATTTTCGGTAGAATATTTTTTATATTATAACGAATAAATAAACTAAACAAACCATGGATAAATCCAAGCGATCTTTACTTAAACCTAAGCGGCCTTTTCGTAGGCGCTTACCCCCGCTCCAATCGGGGGACCGAATTGATTATAGAAACATGAGTTTAATTAGTCGATTTATTAGTGAACAGGGAAAAATATTATCTAGGCGCGTGAATAGATTGACTCTGAAACAACAACGATTAATTACTATTGCTATAAAACAAGCTCGTATTCTATCTTTATTACCCTTTCTTAATAACGAGAAACAATTTGAAAGAGCCAAGTCGGCCGTTAGAACTACGGGTTTTCGAGGTTTTCGAACAAAAAAACAATAGGTTTACTTTTTTTATTCATTCAAGTGATGTTTTGCTCTAAAAAATCCGATAATCCGGATTTTTTGTTGTCTCGGAATAAAAATCGAGGAAGAAGAAATTTTTTTTTTATTGATATTGAATGCCTTTGTTCATTTTGACTACTTTATTATAATTATAAATTATTTTTATAAATTATTTGTTGTATTTTTTTCTTTTTTCGGACTAATTTATATTCTATCTTCCCTTCCCGGAGTTCCTTCTCCGGGGAACTTTGTTTAAAAAAATTCGGGTGCTTTTTTCCAATCTTCTTTTTTTATGATCTCATTGGAAATACTATAAAGACAATTCCTATTTAAAATAGCTATTTGCGCAAGTATTTTACGATTAAGAATCAACTGCCGCTTGTACAGATCATGTATAAATTTACTATAGTTATAGTATACGCCCTTTTCCGTTTCGCGAATTGCTGCGTTTATCCGAGTAATCCACAACCGACGAAAATCTCTCTTTTTCTTATCTCTATCTCGATGAGCCGAAAACAAAGCTCTTATTTTCTGTTGAGCAATAATACGAATCGGTTTTGAATGGGCCCCTCGAAAGCTTGATACAAATAAACGCATTTTTTTTCTACGTCTCCGAGCTATATATCCTCGTCTAACTCTGGTCATTGAATAAATGAAACTTTGCTAAATAACTAATTGATTTTATTTCTCGTTGAGTTATTTTTTTTTCTTTCCTCACTGGTAATAACAAAACGGATTTTTCCAATGTATAAAAAGAATTCCAATGGCTTTTGCTACTATAACCTTCCCGACCACGATTTTTTCTTTATTTTTCGAGGCATTTTGCCTCAACTCAAAATGAAATAATAAAATGAAATAAGAAAGTAGTAAATCTAGATGAATAAAGAAATAGTGGGTTCCTTCGTTTCTATGGTTCCTTCTTAAACGGTGAGGTCCTCTCTATACACCGGAGCCCTTTACTTCGTTTCGTCAACGTTATTGGTAACTTGTACAATTCAAAATCTTTGGCTCTACCCATGAATTATCCAGTAATAGGTCTTTCACAACGAGATCCGCCTATCCAGTAACGGTATTTAGTTTTGAAGGTTAGCTGGATAGCTGACCCTGTTAGTCCGTTTTACAAAAATGGGAGCATAATCTTTTTTCTTTAAAAATCGTACTTTCCCGCGTAATGTATAGCATTTGCTACCAATGGGAACTTGCTTCTCATCTTAAATTGAGCTAATTGGGGTTACACCAAGGGAAACCATAAATTTCATACGCAATAGATGGATATGGTAGATCTTTTTTTCGATAGTGACCAGAGTTCTTCCATTTTATCCTATTCACTGGTAATGCTCATTGATGTTGGAAATTTGCCCAGTTCATAATTTGAACGAGTCGCACATACACCCTAGTACATGTTCCTCGGCGTTGAGGACATCCCCGAAGAGCGGGGGATTTCGTGACGTTTCTAATTGGCTGTCTTGTGTTTCTAATAAGCTGTTTAATAGTTGGCATGCTGAATCATTTACATAAGGGACTGGTTTAGATGAATCCTAACCTGATGAGTATGAATTCTTTCTAGTTATATAGAATATTACCCAGGAAAGTCAAAAGAGAAAATAGAAATTTGCGCATTTGACTACTTCGAATCTTTCCATTGGTCCTTATTTACTATTTCGACTCCTTCATTCGCTATAAGATCAATAATTCCGTGAGCTTGGGCTTCTCTTGCTGACATAAAAACATCCCTTTCCAGGTCTTCGGTTAGAACCCAAAAAGGTTGGCCTGTTCTTTGTGCATAAACCTTTGTGAGTGTTTCTCGCAAAGTCAATAGTTCTTCCGCTTCCATCATACATTCTCCCGTTGATCCCTCATGAAAAGAACTAGCAGGTTGATGGATCATTACCCTGATGATATAAAAAAAGAAGGTTCCTCCATCTCGCGTGATGCGGCGAAGACAAAAGATAGGGAATAACAATAAACTTGAACAACCGTACGTGCATCTTTTGCTCATTGCATACGGCTCGACAGTGGAATTTACTTTTTTCTTCCATCGAAGAAAAATAGAATCGATCAGATCCAGATCACTAAATCATCCAATTACCACCCTTCTTTTCGTGAGTTCAAAATACTATGATGGCTCCGTTGCTTTCTATATTCATTTCGTCTGTAATTCAGCAATCCCAAAGTTTCTTTTTGATCCTAAATAAGAATAAGGAATTTTTTTTATTTTCGTACTCTTTCATAAATATTGTTAGGTTAAAGAGTCTTTTGATATAAAAAAGGTTTGTGACGCTGAAACGGACTCCGGATAAATAAAAAATCGGGAATATCCTTTATCTCATACTCCTCTCTCGATACATAATTTAATGTTTTGAAAAAAAACTAACCAAATTTTGCATATCGAATTCAAAGTGCCATGCTATTTTTACTATTTTTACTTAACACTACTCATAATATATAATATAGCTTGATATTTCTTGTAGTGAAGGCATAGTCTTTTTTTCTCAAATAAAAAACTCATTGGCGCCAAAGCCAAGCGTGAGGGAATGCAAAACGTTTGGTAATTTCTCCTCCGACCAGGATAAAAGATCCCATTGAAGCGGCTATTCCCATGCATATTGTATATACATCTGGTAGCACAAGTTGCATAGCATCAAAAATAGCTATTCCGGGTAATACCCATCCGCCAGGACAATTTATAAACAAATACAAATCCTGGGTCTGATCCTCTATACTGAGATATATGATAAGACCAACAAGATAATTCGAGATCTCGGTCGTAATTTCTTGGGTTAAAAAAAGTAATCTTGCTCGATAAAGTCGGTTGATTAGGGTAAAATTGTATCCCTTAGGAACCGTACATGCACCTTTTGATGCATACGGCTCAAAAAATGTGAAAAAGAAAAAAATCAATGTCTAGATTACTTCCCTCTTATTTTTTTATAGTAGTTCTTTCTAACTTCTAATGAAGTTGTCTTCTATTTTTCAATAAATATGAGTTTTTCCTTATTTCTACTATAAAAAAAAGCAATATATAACTATAAATTCTATCAAATTATAAATTAAAAAATTATCTATTCTATATATATTTTTTAATTTATATATATTTATATATAATAAAGAAATAAAAAAATATAATTATAATTAATATAATAATTAATATAGTAAATAAAAGTAAAAAGATAATATAGAAGATTCCATATCTAGATACAAAATAGAATAAAGGCATCATAAACATAAACAGAATAAAAAAAATTACATACCTATATATAAATATTTATATATAAAATATAAAAAAAGATTTTATATTTATATATATAACAATATGCAAATAAAAAAAAAATCATAAAAAAAATATGTATAAAGAAAGAGTCTTTCTATAGGTATATAAAAGGGTAAATTTTTCGAACGAACTGCTCGTTGATTTCTTGGTTCATCGAGATCGACTGTAAACCACGATGTCATTTTCTTGTTCTTGAAGGGGCCTCTTTAATTCTTTTAGGTTTATGCTCTACTCCGGGTAAAACTATGCTCGATTTTGATTTACACATATAGGTCAAATGCATCTAATACCGCTTTTTTCTCAGATTTTTTTCATTTAGTGCATGCCTTTGCCAAAAAATTGGATATTGGACATATTGAGTTCATCTAGTTTATTCGAGTGATTAAGGTTCAGATGAGTCCTCTACCTATTCCATTTCTAATTTTTATAAATAGGATTTCATACAAGCAGTAATTATCGATATATTAACAATTGGGATTTGTTTAAACGGAGCCTGGATACTTCATGTCATTTTTTTGGTTGAACCAAGCCAACCATAAAGTATTCTAATTGATACTATTAGTCTGAATCCCCCTACAAATGGATCTAGTTGGACTTCGCGCTCCAAATTTTTGATGATTCAATCAATCTTTCTTGGGCGAAGAGAAGGATATCTCGATCGGGGAAGAGAACGGGGAAAGCCCATATGACCCAATATATCTGACAAGTCGCACTATACGTCAACCCAAGTTGCATCTTCATCTCCCGGAATTCGAAAGGGTACTTTTGGAACACCAATAGGCATTAACTAAAATAAAAAAGAATTAAGTACTATATTTCACTTTGGTATGGAAACGTAATAATTGGGCTATTCTCTTCATAATATGAACCTTTGTCATATATGTTGATATTCTTTATCATATATTCTGTCTAGTTAGAAAAGGTCATAAAAGCCGATAGAATAACTAAAGGAAAATTCTTACGACTAGAGCCGTCCAATGATGAACAAATATGGCGGCATTTGCTCATAGAAAAAGGTATCAACCCCCATTGCGTATTGGTACTTATTGGGTATAAAATAGATCTGTTTCTCTTTGTTCCTACAAACATAATTGTTCCATTATTACCATATAGAACTTGCGCCGAGATAATCTACTGAGCAGGGGTACGTTGATAGTCATAGTCTTTTCCAATGCAATAAAGTTACATAGTGTCTATTTTTATTTGATAAAGGGGTATTTCCATGGGTTTGCCTTGGTATCGTGTTCATACCGTTGTATTGAATGATCCTGGTCGGTTGATTTCTGTTCATATAATGCATACGGCCTTGGTTGCTGGTTGGGCCGGTTCGATGGCTCTATATGAATTAGCAGTTTTTGATCCCTCTGATCCCGTTCTTGATCCAATGTGGAGACAGGGTATGTTCGTTATACCCTTCATGACTCGTTTAGGAATAACCAATTCCTGGGGCGGTTGGAGTATTACAGGGGGGACGGTAACGGATCCCGGTATTTGGAGTTATGAAGGGGTGGCCGGGGCACATATTGTGTTTTCTGGCTTGTGCTTTTTGGCCGCTATTTGGCATTGGGTCTATTGGGATCTAGAAATTTTTTGTGATGAACGTACAGGAAAACCTTCATTAGATTTGCCTAAGATTTTTGGAATTCATTTATTTCTTTCCGGGGTGGCTTGTTTTGGTTTTGGCGCATTTCATGTAACAGGCTTGTATGGTCCTGGAATATGGGTGTCTGATCCTTATGGACTAACAGGAAAAGTTCAGTCAGTAAATCCCGCATGGGGCGTAGAGGGTTTTGATCCTTTTGTTCCAGGGGGAATAGCCTCTCATCATATTGCAGCAGGGACATTGGGCATATTAGCGGGATTATTCCATCTTAGTGTCCGCCCGCCCCAACGTCTATACAAAGGATTACGTATGGGGAATATTGAAACCGTACTTTCCAGCAGTATCGCTGCTGTCTTTTTTGCAGCTTTTGTAGTTGCCGGAACTATGTGGTATGGTTCAGCAACTACTCCGATCGAATTATTTGGTCCTACTCGTTATCAATGGGATCAGGGATACTTTCAGCAAGAAATATATCGAAGAGTTAGTGCTGGGCTGGCCGAAAATAAAAGTTTATCAGAAGCTTGGTCAAAAATTCCTGAGAAATTAGCCTTTTATGATTACATTGGCAATAATCCGGCAAAGGGGGGGTTATTCAGGGCAGGTTCAATGGACAATGGGGATGGAATAGCTGTTGGATGGTTAGGACACCCAATATTTAGAGATCAAGAAGGACGTGAGCTATTTGTACGTCGTATGCCTACCTTTTTTGAAACATTTCCAGTCGTTTTGATAGACGGAGATGGAATTGTTAGAGCCGATGTTCCTTTTAGAAGAGCCGAATCAAAATATAGCGTCGAACAAGTAGGTGTAACTGTTGAGTTCTATGGTGGCGAACTCAATGGAGTCAGTTATAGCGATCCTGCTACTGTGAAAAAATATGCTAGACGTGCTCAATTGGGTGAAATTTTTGAATTAGATCGTGCTACTTTGAAATCGGATGGTGTTTTTCGTAGTAGTCCAAGGGGTTGGTTTACTTTTGGACATGCTTCCTTTGCCCTGCTCTTTTTCTTCGGACATATTTGGCATGGGGCTAGAACTTTGTTTAGAGATGTCTTTGCTGGTATTGACCCAGATTTAGATGCTCAAGTAGAATTTGGGGCATTCCAAAAACTAGGAGATCCGACTACAAGAAGACAAGCAGTCTGATACAAAATTGCTTTCGTCATTTTCGTCTCTCTTTTTGTGATTTTACATTAGGGATCAGAGAAATCTTGATTTAATCATTTGACTTTTTTTTTATCAGGGAAATAATCCCCAATAAACAGGTATGGAAGCTATAATCGTAAACCACAATCGAATCTATGGAAGCACTGGTTTATACATTTCTATTAGTCTCGACTCTAGGGATAATTTTTTTCGCTATCTTTTTTCGAGAACCGCCTAAAGTTCCAACTAAGAAATGATTTTTCATTATCTCCGTTGAAGTAATGAGCCTCCCAATATTGAATGCATATCGGGAGGCTCATTACTTCAACTAGTCCCCGTGTTCCTCGAAGGGATCTCTTAGTTGTTGAGAGGGTTGCCCAAAAGCGGTATATAAGGCATACCCGGTAAAACTTACAAGTAAACCAGATATAAAGATGGCGACTAGGGTTGCTGTTTCCATTCTTATATGAATTCAAGACCGCAAAGTATCTCTGATAAGATCCTTTATTTACAGGGGAATGGTATACAAAGTCAACAGATCTCAATAAATACAATCGGATTTATGGCTACACAAACCGCTGATAGTAGTTCTAGATCTCGTCCAAGACAAACTACGGTAGGGGCTTTATTGAAACCGTTGAATTCGGAATATGGTAAAGTAGCTCCAGGGTGGGGAACTACTCCTTTGATGGGTATCGCAATGGCTTTATTTGCAGTATTCCTATCCATTATTTTGGAGATTTATAATTCTTCCGTTTTACTGGATGGAATTTCAATGAATTGAATCCACAAGAACTATTAAGTTCGAGTTTTTCAATACAAAGTTAATTTTCGGGTTTCTTGTTTATAACCCTGTTGCTGTTGGTAGTTCGATCGCGAAATTTCTTTCTGTATTTCCGGAATATGAGTGTGTGACTTGTTATAATTGATCCTATTGATAATACAGAGAATGAGTCTGTCATCTTATCTTTATAAAGATGGTTCTACCTCGTCGGATACTCATCCTAGTATCTGGAGCACGGAATATTATGAAATAGATCCAGAATTGAACTATGATTCATACTTAATAATCAGACCTTGTGACCGGATTCTAACTACAAAATTTTCAACGAATTTGATTATAAATTGAAAGATTTTTCTTTCTTTTTATGCTTATTTTGACTAAAAGGTAAATTAGGTAAATTCTTTCATATTTTGAGTCATTATACCTATGAATAAGTGATGATCCGATAGTTCTTACTCAGGGAATCTTTGGGCTTGGGGTTTTTATTGAATCATCATGGTTCTAGTATGAATCTGGGGTTTCAATTAATTTATAGGGTCTTAACAAGAGAAATTCCTATCAATGAGAAAAAACAATAGTAAAAGCCGGATTACACACAACTAACAAACAAAAAAAATAGGGAAAGAGAAGATTCAAGAGGCCTGTAGTAATAATAAAGAGAAAAAGTAAGAGCCGACTTGATATTTTGGCATTATTACCACAAAGAATAACTTTCGTATTTTTAATGCTTCGTATCTGCACTTCCGCGAAGATTAAATCGGAAGATATATTCTATATGCGTCGGGAGCAGTATTTGTGTGTTTCTGCTTGAGCTGTACGAGAGAAAATTCTCATATACGGTTCTCAGAGGGGGAGTCCCCCCGGTTTACCTATCTCAATAAAGTCTACGATTGGTTCGAAGAACGTCTCGAGATTCAGGCGATTGCAGATGATATAACTAGTAAATATGTTCCTCCTCATGTCAACATATTTTATTGTCTAGGCGGAATTACCCTTACTTGTTTTTTAGTACAAGTAGCTACGGGATTTGCTATGACTTTTTATTATCGTCCAACTGTTACTGAGGCGTTTGCTTCTGTTCAATACATAATGACTGAAGCAAATTTTGGTTGGTTAATCCGATCAGTTCATCGGTGGTCGGCAAGCATGATGGTTCTAATGATGATACTGCACGTATTTCGTGTGTATCTCACCGGTGGGTTTAAAAAACCTCGAGAATTGACTTGGGTTACAGGTGTCGTTCTGGCTGTATTGACCGCGTCTTTTGGTGTAACTGGTTATTCCTTACCTTGGGACCAAATTGGTTATTGGGCGGTCAAAATTGTAACAGGCGTCCCTGACGCTATTCCTATAGTAGGATCGCCTTTGGTAGAGTTATTACGCGGAAGTGCTAGTGTGGGACAATCTACTTTGACTCGTTTTTATAGTTTACACACTTTTGTATTGCCTCTTCTTACTGCTGTATTTATGTTAATGCACTTCCTAATGATACGTAAACAGGGTATTTCGGGTCCCTTATAGAGAAGCTTATAGAGAAGATAGATCATAGATCTTTGTAATCAACCGCTTATCACTCACTTGGGGAAGGAACTATAGTATTTCATTGCTACAAATGTGTCTTATTAATATGAATAAGACATGTTTTTGGACATTCTCTTTCCTTCAACCCCAAAATATTGTAATATTGTATTATGTTATTTAACATAACACGACTAGTTGAAGGGAATTCTCCGAAAGGAAAATGGATTATGGGAGTGTGTGACTTGAACTATTGATTAGGC